CTGAAAGGTAACGGCTTCAAACTCAAAGTGCTTCTCCAAGGCATGAGTCAAAGAAAATTCTGTGTGTATCTAATGCAAGACCCATCGATAAGCTAAGGCTACGACTTGAAGGAAGGCCAGAAGAACTACAAAACCACGCCCACCAGAGCTAAAGGGAGACCGAAGGGACTTGCGGTAAGCCGCCATCCTGTGTAAGCACCTTCGCAGTTTCGGTGAGGAGTGAGGTGATTCCTATTATGCCTAGCGAAAGTAAGCCGGGCTGGATCTGAAAGAATTCAAGACCTAAACCAAGGTAATGTCTTCAAGAGGTCTCATTCACCATCAGGCTATTTCAGTAGATCGTTCCACTCTAGCTTATGTTAGACTTTCGTTCCACTTTGTTGATCGTTGTAGAAAGAAGGAATGATTGAGGTTGGGAAAACCCTGCCGAGAATCGAGAGATGGGAGGTCACCGAAGCTACCACCATCAGACTAGCACTAGAGAAAGGGTTCTCTCAAGATCCTTAAAAATACAGATTAGGGCATCGGTCGGGTCCAGAACAGGAGACGACGGTTTCCCACTCTCTTGATGAATCTGTTCTATATTCATATTCTTTGGCTGTGGCTTAAGGGAAGGGTATGCTTCAACAGATGAATCCGCGAACCCGGATGCTTTATCCAATCCCGTTCTTCCTGATGAGTCTCTTCTGTCTATGCCCTTTCTTCTGACTTAGAAAGCTGGTTCACTCCATCCATAAAAGTTCGATGCGGAAAACCCTTTCTCTTACGTAAAAACAAGAGTTGGACCCTGAGAGAACTCAGTGCAGAGAATGAATCTAAGTTCGATGGTGATGTATGGAATGCTCGGGCATTGAGAAGGAAAGGACACTTTATGAGGCGCATCCGTTCTATTAGCATTAGCCGCTGATCCCACAATGGAATGGACTCGGCGATGAAATCTCTTTCGTGAAAGAGTTGTTCGATTACCAGTGCAACCCTTATATCTCCGATCAAGGAGCCGCGGATCAATCACTCGTTCTCTCTTGTGAGCTTGACCGTTTTACCATCTATCTTTCCAATGGAGGCCAAGGGAGCACTTAGGGCCTTCCTTCCCTTCCCCGCCCACCATCCTCACTTGAATCGATCAAGATCCGCCGTCACATCGGAGGGTGAACGGCTAGCCAAAGCCTATCGTTTGGAGAAAGATCGTGGGGGAGCGGTTGAAAGCCTTCCCCATACCTTGCACATGAAAAAAGCTAGCTTCAAAAGCTCTCTCTAGCTGTCTACCTTAACCCATGAGGAATATGACCTTATCCCTTCTCCTTCATCTGCTCTTCGCGATTCTGGCTCCGGTACTGTGCCTCCCCTTGTAAAAAAAGCACTCAGCTCACTCAGGCCTTTCCTTTGGAGATCTTTCGCTTTCGAGGCAGCTGGGATCAAGGTTTTGTGGCGGTACCATCTGGACTTTAACTTATCTTTATGGATGGGCCTTTTCATCTGCATAAAGCCTCTGGAGCGATTACGTCGTATTGAAGTTTAGTTACGATTTCTTACCGATCGCTTCCCGCTTAATGTGCAGAGTATCAAAATTTCATATACATGAAAGATTCAAAGGAAAGACAATAGTAGAAGAGATCGATCCCACTAGCTTGGCAGTAGAACTTGTTTCAGAGAGTAGAGAATAGGCTGTGATGCCAGAGGAGAGAGATTTTCACTCTTGAGAGATCCTTTGAAGACGACCAGGGGGATAGAAGCCCACGGAGCGGTAGGCTAAGCCGGAAAGGGAGAGAGTTGAGTTAGATCCGATGCCATTGATTCTGTTGGAGGAAGATCCGCAGGAGAGAGAATTGCTTTTGTTGAAGAAGCTTAAAAATAAGCTCTTGCTCACTTCACCTTTCAGTCGAGTCACTTCACCTTTCAGTCGAGTCACTTCATCCCTTTCAGGTGCAGATGAATATGCTGTTTAGCTTGGGACTAGGGCTTGTGATCCTTTTTTTAGATCAAAAGGAATCACAAAAAGAACAAAATAAGGCTTTCTCCTAAAACACCATCAAAAGGAGAAAGAGAAAGCAATCCTGCTTCCATTTCACTAGCTCCCAGAAAGAGCGAAAGAGAGACATTAGAGCCCAGCCAAAGTGGATAGAGTGACCAAGCCAAGAATCATCGATTTTAAACTCGCCTCTTGTGCCGTGCGCGAGCCCTCACAAAAAAGCATTGAACCGGCTAAAGTGAATCGAATCAATAGGCTCTCCTCTCCAATTTAGTTCTTCTGGCTTAGCCGAACTACTTACCTCGGGTCAGGAGAGTAATACCGGATAGCCCCTTCCATTGTTCATGGTAAGGAATTCCAAGTAGTCATTCCTGCAACAGAGTCAAAGCAGCGGTAATGCCCATTCTTGCAAAAGAAGAACTCTCCCTTACTCTCGGTCTAGTGCACTGATAGCTAGGATTCTTCGATCTCGAAAGTTAACAGGATTTGATGCTGTTCAAAGATCTCACCTTTATAGGGCGACTTAGATAAGCTTATACCATGCCCCCTACACTCTAAACTTGTGTTTCGATTTACAGGCCAAAAAGATAAGTTTCGACTTGTTCATCCAAGGCATTTTTGGTACCACTACGAAGCCAATCTTGCCAATTCTTTCAAACTGGGTGAACCTAAGACCCCTATAGTATACTGTTTTGAATAACCCAGTAACTTGCTTGGTCAGGTCTTCCTTTTATGTGAATTCGTAGAGTAGGCGGAGACCTTTATATACGATCGTTAAACACGTAAACCATGGGTCCCCCGAATATCCATCATCAGCCAACCCTCTTTCCTGGCTTTTGTTCCACTAGCAGTAAGCTCTGCTCCCTCCAGTTCCATGAATTCCGGATTTTTATACCTGACGACCATCCAAGGTTTCATGAGTGCTCCTATTCTGTTTAGCTGAGTCCGCTTGGGCCTGCGTCAAGCCTGAAGTGAAGCCTTTGTTTATTCAGGTGTCTATGCCGATGGGGGTAGATTGTGGCTTTGAGACAACCTTCTTCGGTAAATGCTATCCCGGGAAAAGGGATCCGTTGTTGGTTCCTGAGAAGCGGCAGGATATCCTTAAAAAAAAACCAGGTCTGTTGGGTTGGTAGAACCAGGGCCCGTTGTTTCAGACGAGACCCCCTTCAGGGCGAATGAAGCAGCCCTTGCTTTACGACCTGTTTCATACCTGGAAGATTTGAAATCTCAAGGCCATTACTTCCACGATACAGCCCCCCCTGCTGAATCTTAAGCTTTCTCAATAGCGTAGCCTGGTCCCTTAAAAAAAAATAACCCCACCACATCAGCTATACACCGAGGACCGGTACCGAGACCCATACCCCCCTAGCTACATGGTGGTACTTTGCGGCTCCTCACAAGTGGTTTTGGTCGGACAAATGGTTTATCTACCGAAGTGGGACAAAGGGCCTTATAAAGAGAAGCGAGGCGGGGGACTAGAAGCAAGCTAGTCTTCGAAAGACGGCTTACTTCACCAACGAACGGGGTGGGGGCCAAGACGACGAAAGTTTTGATTCAACAACTGATATACCTGAAAGGCAAACAAACTCAAACTGAATAAAAAAGACTGACTGACGATGAAAAAGGAAAGGAGTCTCTCTTTCTAGAGCGGGAGATAGCTTGACTTTTGGTCCCGTTTGGTTGGTTCCAACTATCTCCCAGAAAGCCAAGAGCCCTTCTTGGCTTACCGAGCTCGATCGATATCACTCACTGACCTTGGCTACTTCGTCTTAGCCTCGGCAGATCCAGTTTCCAGAGCGGAAGCTCCTGTCTTTTCTGCTCCATCTTTTTCCAAAAGATGAACTGTATCATCTAAAAGAAGTGAAGGAGGCTTGCTTCTTCTTTCTCAACTTGAAAGCTCTTGCTCCATCTGCCGCCTCGTAAGAGGAGTCGCCCCCCGAATACACGGATACGGATGTTGATCCGTGCGATTCGTCAGATTTGGGGACGAAAAAGAAACTCTCAGTCTCCTGCCTTAGTCTGTAAAAGGATAATGCAGAAGCAGGTTCTCTTATAAATGAACGGTGTCCTACCTTAGACCCGCACCCATCCCCCTTTAGCCTTAAGCTTGAGATGCAGGTACTAACTCATCGGAGTCGGACTACTTCTCTTATGATTCGATGGATGACCCTGCGCAGGGGCACCTTATTTAGGAATTGATAATTGATTGTTTTTGTGAAGAAGCCAACAAAGCCCAAGCTCAGTCCGGAGAATGTCCGTCAGAGATCCGTGGTCAGACGAAGATCAACGCGGGCGGACGCCACCACGGCCGTCTTCTGTGTGCTATCACGCAGGAGCGCTCAAATCTCGCTCGTTCACCCGCGCCTAGCACTAAGGCAGAAGGCTAACCGAAGTCCCGAGAATGAGCCCGGATCCTGCTTGCTTAGCCTAGCCACTAGCTTAACCTTTGTTCACCTCTTACTTAACTTAATCCCTTAGCCTTTACCGCACCGCTGACTTAGTTAGCCTGGCCCTTAGCTTCATCCATCTCTCTAGTACACCTATTTAGACCTTACAATTATGTTTCACTTTATATTTAGTGAACCCTATCCTATTCTATAACAACTAACTGGAAGACTTTTCAATTCCTTTTAGACCTAACAATCAATCGCGCTCAACGATATCTATTTAGACCCCAAAGTCAGGCACCTACTGTTAAACCTGCCTTCAAGTCCTCTGCCTGTCTGTTAGTCCGCCGGAGCGGGATCTTATTAAAAAAAGAAGACTTTCCATCTGTCTATTCATATCATCAAGATCTAGTTGCCAACAAGCCAACCAACTTAACTGGTTGGTAGGAACGGACGAACGGAAGACCACGACCTTCTTTATCTTTCTTATCTACTGGGAGACTTGACTTTGGGATACGCGAAAGATGGATTCTAAAAAAGATGGGAATAGAAAGAATGAGATACGAAAGAAGGACTTGACTCTAAAGGCCAATAGGTCTGGCGCAGAAAGAAGGTCCTACTTGTGCGCAAAGGGCGCTATTGGCATCTGCTTCCTAGGCTAGGCGTCAGGTCTCCCCTGTGGTGATAGGCCGTTCTTCATTTAGGGAAAGAGCTAGGCGAACTGGACTTCGTTCCGTTGTTGCTTCTCCCGCCTACCACGGGGGCTAGAACTACGCAGTTACACGAGGAAAATCCGCACGCGCATAAGCAGCCTCATCCGAATCCGCTCCGCTTCTTCGGCAGTTACGCGATGAGAGCCTCTGCACCTCCTTTCTTCAGCAGTTCCATGACAAAGGCTTCCACGCCTCCCTTTCTTCGGGCCAAGGATATGCTTCTTCAAGCCAAAGGCGCGTGGTTTAAATGAAAGTCAAGAAAATCATCCCTTCTCAGTCTTTGAACTATCGGACGTTGCCCTCTCAGTCTTTGAACTATCAGACGTTGAAAGAGCAGCCAGGACAAATTCTGTCGGGTACGAGCATAAGCTTGAGCAAAGAAGAGTTCGTCTGCTTTCTCCAGTATATAAACTTTTGACAAGTATGGAGCACACACCTTTGATTAAAAGATCGGGGGAAGGGTATTCTAAAAAATAGAATCGAGGAATAAAAAGAACCGAAAGAGACTGACTGCAGGGAATCGCGGGTGGCGTAGAGCTTATCATAGAAATAGAAAAAACTGAAAGAATCAATCATTGGCTTAGGATGAGAGTCTCATCTCTCTTTGAGGAAAGACCACTAGCTTTTTATTAAAGAAAACATAACATAGATTACGATGTCATCATCTCTCTTTGGGGAAGGACCCCTAGCTTTAAAGAAGATAATATAGAGATGACGGTGAGATTGTCATCTGTCTTTGTATAGCTGCCACATTCAACTTGTATGACGATGAGAGAAAGGCTGCCTTTGTATGGCTGCTACATCCCAGTCTTTGTATATAGCTGGCTACATCTCCGACTTGCTCAAGTCTGTGTACGGGTAGAAACCTCTCTCTATGGCAAGCTAATCTATAAAGATGCGTTTTAAAGTAGAAGAAAATCAAAATCGAGTACAACAAAGTCAAGATACACAGAAAGAAAGTAGAGGGGAACGAGTCCAACAGTAAATAATAAAAAAAAGAGAAAGAGAGATTCTGACTCTTCTCATCGAGACAATGATTCATCTTCAATTTCGAGCCTGAGCAACAATAGAGTAGAGTTCCCCATTAGAGGCAATGTATCTTGTCGAACCTATCCTATCCATCCAGTGACTTTCACATCCGAGAGCAGTGTATAAGATTGTCGAATCTATCCATCCAAGACGGATGGGCTGACCAGCCTGCGCAAGACCTCGCCTCATCTCTCATACCATCTCCCGCTCACCTACGTGCTCATGACTACATTGACTACGCGGGATATCCTCTTGACAGTCGTTTCTCACTACCACTAGTCTCTCCTCTCGCCGCTCATACGCCTCCTTCCAGTTAGTTGCCTATTGGGAGATCGAACTCTCGCTCGCCTAGCTGTCGATCGAATATGCTTTCTCTCGTAATGTCATTTCGAGCTGAACGAGCAGCGCCTTCTCTTGCTTCTTCACTCTGTGCTCACTTCTCAGAAGGACACTACGCTTGTACATCTCCTTGGTAGTCGACACAGTCCCTACCGTGGTCTTTCGCTATGTGCGATTATGCTTGTAAAGGCCTCTAAATGAGGCTTATCGGATGATAGTTGTCTCGTTCGTGGATGCTAACGTAGACAAAGGCCGGTTTCACTTAGTATTCACCACGCACTGTTAAGAAGACTTGGTGCTTGTAGCTAGTGATGCAGGGGATGCTGGTGAGACTAGGGATACCAGGGATGCTAGCGCTGCAAGACTTATAAATATAAATTCAACTGAAAGACTAGACATGCATCGTCGCCTAACATATCGTCTTTTCTAAAGGATGGTCACCTCATTCATATCTAGAAAGTTCAGAACGAGCATCAGTCCGCCGCGAGAAAGGAGATGGAACAACTCCAGATTAACAAGCTGCGCCTTACTAAAACAAGGAAGGAAGATTCTTAATCGGAAGCCCTTAAAATTGGAATTCTCTGAAACATTGGAAGCTTCTTTAACCAGAAGCCTCTCACCAGAACCTCAACCTCGTTCGTTCTCGGGCCTGTCTTGCCTTCCGGGCTCTTTCTTTGCCTTGGCCCCAGTTGTTTAAGCGTTGGTCCTGCCTGTGGTCCCTCCCTCTCTATAAGCATAAGCGCGATAGCTAGGCGCATCATTGAGAAGGCAAAGGTGGTATGAGATTCAGCAAAAGCTGCTTTAGAAGGCGTAGCTATTTGAATCACGCCGCATCGCAAAAAAGTCTTATCTTGGGCAGCAGTTGTAGTCTTGGCTTGTTTGTAGCTTTGGGGATTGGGACATGACTTTCTTTCTGCAATAACGACAGAACCATCATCTTCGGGCTGCCCTTTGTTGAGGTTTCTTCTTGCCGTCTGGCGGCGAACAACTAACTAGGGGAGTCCTGTCCTTCAGACATAGGTAGGGTCCCAATTCAGTCTTCTCATTGTCTATTGCCATAGGGCTAAACTAATTGCTTTGCCCCCTTTGCGGTAAGGGATTCGCTAACTAAAGAAGTACTTTGCTTTGTCGTAGCCGGGCCTAGAGGTGCCTGCCCTCTTCTCCCTTTTCTTATTGTCTGTCTTGACCTACCCACCGCCCTTGTCTTAACACGATGCTCCTACCCTCTCAATTCAAATTCCCAATACATCTACGATCAATTCAATTAAGCGAATCTTCTCACTAACTTCTCTCCCCTGTCTACTAAGAAAGAGAAGTTAGTGAGAAGGGAGTCCCTTAAGGAAAACAATTCAATCCCACGGTAGACAAGAAAAGCTCGTACCAACGAAGAAGGAACAATCCTTTTTTGGGGCGGAAGGACTCAGGCACGCAGCTGTTTATAGATTCGGAGCACGAACTTGTTGGTTGGTGGTGTCCATTCATTCAATTAACATCGGTACGGGGCACGGCGAGGCAGTCTCCTGCGCTCGGGACAAGGTTGGTAAGCATACATACCTAGCTCAGCCATTAGAGTTAGAGTCCATTCACGGCTAACTTACCACCAACGAAGAATTCCTCGTCCCTTGGATACGTAGATTCACTAGTGACCTTAGCTTGGTTCAACAAGTCAGGTGTAGATTTGATAGTGACAAAAGCAAGGGCTGCATCTTAACCAGGTCGAGAGCTTGAAGCAGCTAAAAAAAAGCATACCTCGGACCAGTAGATATAGTTGCATATCTGGATCCATTATCCATTAGACCGGGGGTTGGTCAATCAAATAGTAAGTAGGGAAGCTATGCTTATCCTCGTAGTCATTGGTAGAAGCATTCTTTATTGTCGCCCTCGACCCACGCCCGGAAGTCTCTCGTTGTCTTGCGTGACTGGGGCTTGCTTTTGGGAGTCGACCTCCGTACCTCGCGAGCTATGGCCCACAATCGCAGTAAGGGGTTCCCGGTAGCGGGAGAGCGACCAAGCAACGGAACTTCGGTAGTAGGGTGGGCAAGGGCAAGGTAAGCAGAAAAGGACTCTCTCTAAGCACTAAAACCGCCTTTTATACCTCTTTTTCAACCAACAAACAAGAAAGACAGGAACTGGAAAAATGACTAAATACAGTCTAGAGAACCCAAAGGGAATAATAGACTCACACTAGTCCTTACAAACAGACAAAGGAACAAAACATTCTCAATAATAAGCCCCGGCCCGCTGGACTCACTACACCACCAAAGGGAAGGGGATACCTAGACAGACACCGACAGCCTGCAAACACAAGCTAGATTGGCATTTTGATTGCTGAAAACGCATTTGATGAGATCGATCGCGATCGTACCAGATCATAACTCGTGATAAAATCAATTTCTTTGTAAGCGATCGTTCCACTTTCGTTTTGAGGTGAGGAACGATGAAATTGTCTTCTCCTTTGCTTGCTGACTTTCACCGACCGCTCCACTGAACCGGGGCCTCTTCCTAGAACGGATTGGCGCCTCTAATAGACTCTCCTCCGCTTGAAAGGCCTGTGCCTTCGATTCAGACAAGAGATGACGACAAGGATGCTTGGAAAGGGAGTCTTTCTTGCACCTGGCATTAGTGCCGACTGCTGTTACAGTGTCTTAAAGTTCGAGCTACAGTGGTGAGCCCACCGAAGCGAGTGTGACAAACCAAGTTTTGGCTTTAGGAAGTGCTCCAATGTTTAAAGCGGAAGACGAATCTGATAAGTATCTATCTGCAGGGGCGGAACAGGCTAGACCACTACAGGACAAGACAAAAAGTGGGCTTTCGTCTCCGGGTAGAACCCAACGATTCGAAAAGCAGCGAGCACGCATTCGTTCATCTTTAGTTCAGTCTTCCTGTGGTCTACTCAAAGCGAGCACGAGTCTAGTTATCTTGATTCAAAGCGGGGATACGGGCCTATTGATGACGGGGCTCGAGATTAGGGCTTTCAAGCAGTCTGTCGGGCTCCTCTTAGGCGCACTCTTCTATGGATTAGGCAGAATCAGTCGAAGTGAAAATCGAAGGCGGTAGAGAAGTCTTTGACTCTTTCCTGTTAAGAAGATCAATCAATTCCTAGTCATCCGTGGGGCTCCTTTGTTCAGGGATTCCTAGGATTAGAAAGCTTTTCCACAATCTGTATGCCTGTACCGCTGAGTTCCACGAACGAAGGGAAGGAAAGATCTAGGAGCCGGCCCGAACGAATAGGCCAGTCATTCGAAGGGCAATGGCTTTGATCTTTCAAAGTTGAGAGTCAACGTGTCTGTGATGCCTCCCTTAAGTAACCTACGGGAACGACAAGCAGTCAATGCATTTCACTTGTCAAAGGAAATGAATGATTTTGCTCTTCCAAAAGAAACTCGCCCAGAGCTCGATGATCTACGGCCGAAGACATCGCGCAGTGTTGTTGCTCAACTCGTTGTCTTTGACAAGCAAGACCCGATTTGATTGTTCAGATAGATATGACACCATACCTATGAAAGATTTCAATGTCTGGGCAAAGTCTTAAGATCTTGTGTTGGAGTAAGCTCAGCTTTCTTTCCATTTCATCGACCTAGCAGGGTCGACTTACTATGGTATCGCAGTTGGGCTCAAATCACAGTCTTTCCCCAAGCTGTAGCGCGAAGTTCGATCAATGGTTGGGAATCTTCCTGTGGCTAAGCTATTGGCGAAGTCTCAAACTATGATATGTGACTATTCGTATACAATAGAATCACATACTCGTTTAGTGAAGCGTACCAAATTGTATTACCAAGGTTGCAAGAACAAAGAAATGAAAACCTACTGGGAGTCTTCCTTCTACCCGAAAGCCAGCTCCATACATAGAAAGACCCGAAAAACCATGCTTTCAGGGACATTTTCTCAAAATGCCCTACTGCTAAATAGTTCGCTCAGACAGCCGATAGAGCTCTTCCAGGCTCACTTACCACCACAAAGAAATTGAGACTTCACAAAGTCGCGATATTTTGAACAGATTCGGAACATTCGGAATTCCATTCCAAAACGTAGAGTATGACCTTCCATGCCACCGCCCCTATGGACTTTGCCGGATCAAGAGAAGAATTACCGCCCTCCGTGGTAGGTGAGACGGCAGGCAGAATAAGCAATCCACGTAGTAGTGACCAGGTAGAAATCAAAAAAGAGAGGATGCAGGGAGTCCCTAAAGAGACAACCAACTAGTAGAAGATGTGATTTCTTCGATATGAAGCTGGCAGGAGAGAGGGCTACTGGAGACAAGACGAGATATCATATTTGGTCCATCGCTCATCTCAATCTCTCTCGCATCTGCATGTCATCACCAAGGCATGATGAACGTAGTCGATAAAATCATAGCGATATGGCTTTCACGAGCTTTACTCAATCAATATGCAAGAATCCAACCTTCATGTAATCACCAAGCCCGGAATGGAATGTCATCACAATGCTTCGCTACCAACCAAGGATAAGGATAAGAGAGATGGATCTATCCGCAGCTGCAGATCAAATCCATGACATATAGAATTGCATAGATAGATGGAAGATAGAGATCGATATGAGGGACTTTCTCAGTCCAGCGCTACCACAGCCTACAAAAGGTGAATCACAGATGAGTAGAAAACGAAACTAGCTAAAATCAAGGATCAGTCTTGTCCACCATTCCTCTTAGGCGCACTACATAGAGCTTTTCATGGAGCCGGACAGAATACAATACCTATTTCTCTCTTTCTCCTCGCTACTCAAGGGGGGATGTAGCTGGGGAGAGTAAGTTCAGTCGTTAAGGTAAGTAAGGCCCATTAGGGCTGGAAAGCGGAAGGCTAAACGAAATTCCAATAGAAAGGCTCAAGCCAGACTGGAACTACTCGGACTGGAACACTGGACGAAGGACCGATTCCACCACCAAGCCTTTGACCTATAGCTTTGATAGCCCAAAACAAAAGCCAATTCCATTACTTACATCAATCTCATGGTTATCCCGCGATCGCATTGTTGATTCGTCAACTACCATCTTTCCTTGCTCAATGGAAGAAAATGCATCCATCCTTACCAGTTTACCACCATTATCAGGTGAATAGCGCTTTACCGTTTCCGGGCCAATAACACTTGCATATCGAAAGTCCTAGGAACCATTATGGCCTACATTTCTCATCACCAGATCTTCATCTTACTGGATTCTATAAATCTAGAATCCCGTTACCAACTATATATAAAAATATCACTATTCTAAGTAGTGGGTAAGGGGGGTTAATGAAAGAAAAGGTTCCTAAGGAGCATCTTGACTCTCGAAGTTGGGAACGTACAGACCATGATCTGTTCTCCAGCCACACAGGACTTGGACTATGTCTCTCGGCGTAATTGACCACAGCCCCACTCCACTCTTCTTTCATTTCGATACAATTCGAGTAAAGGGTACTGAAACGGGGGCTACACTCCTCCTCGATATGATCGTGACTACGTTCGGACTCTTTCAACACCAATCTGAGGAGCACGAGTTCTTGGGAATCATTCTGGTAGGAACAATGGTATCATCTATAGGACTCCGCCCTTGCTGGTAAGCCGCCAGATGCGAGGTTGATCAAGTTCTTTCTAGGCAGCGAAATATCAACAAGTGATCGAATGGCTTTCCACACAAATCAGAAGGGGTAGCGTACATCAAAAGGATGCAACTCGGTCTAATGTAATGGAGTAGTGATTGCTCCTCCAAAACCAACGGGAGATTACTTCCAAATCACAATAAGAGAAATTGTAATTCTATGTATGGACGCGCTGAAGGGCTACCAGTCCTTACAAGAATTCCCCGAGGATACGATGATAGGCATTTGAAGGACCGATCTGAAAGACTAGCTGGACCCGGACTGACTAATCGCTAAGAGCTCACCCCGAGTGGGATAACTCTAAGTACGGCATTCAGTAAGAAGTAAGCCAAGTTCAGTGATCCTCGAGAATGAACTATCAGGCCTAAAGCCTAGACTAGGAGGAAAGAACTGATGACTCGCATCCCCTTAATCTGAAACTCTCACAAGAAGGATGGAATTGATCGAAGTTAGCCAAGTTCTCTTAGCCGTTACGTTAGGGTGACTCGAGAAAGCTTGAAAGGGAATTCCGAGAGCCCTTAAGCTTCAAGCTATCCGGCTTCAAGCCGTAAAGGAGGAATCCGAGTTGCATCCTAAAATAAGGAAGATCGTTCATCGGCGCTTTCATGAGTAAATCAGGTGCGTAATCAAGCTAATCTCATTCCTTAGTAAGAGATGAAAGAGTTTACTTTACGTTGAATACAGGAACTAGTAAACTTAGCATAGATGGAATGAACTATCAGAGAAGAGAAGGCTGAAAGCCTAGCCGAAAGCTTTTTAGTCAAGTACGCATGAAGAGTTTTGAGGTAGAGGAAGAAGGCATTCCATTCCGCATTCTTTGGCACGAGGGTTTGGCTTCCTTGATTCAGGTAGGAAAGAAGGGGCTATGGCACTTGGTTCATTCTGGCAAAGGAAGCAAGCAATTCGGACAGAAGAAAGAGGGAGTAGGAGGTGGGATTTGCATGGCAGGTCTACGAACCTGGGCTTTGGAAAGACTTGGGATAGGCAGAAATTGAGGAGAAGCTTCATGGCCTGGAACCAGTGTAGGGTGCCTGCGAACGCAGAGCTACTCGCGCGGCTGCTTATCAGCCCGTAGCTTGCTTGCAGGCGCTTGAAGTTATGAAAGTCACCATCGGAAGTTGTAGTTCGCTGGAACCTGTAGTGGTGGAATTCACTGAAGCAGTGGGCGTGGCAGATCTTTGTATGGGTAGAGTGGTTTAAGCAGGAATAGATCGTGCTTGCACCGGTCCGGACAGAGAGGCAGGTATACAGAGGGAATCGATTGAATTGTTATAGAGGAGCCGTAGTCCTGGGACATGAGTAGAGAGGTACTCTACCCTAGCGGGGATGGTTGCAGAGAAGAGGGGCGAGAAGTAAGAGTTCTATTGGAGACTTCACCATCCTCAAGTGAAAGAATTCGAAGTCCTTGCTTCGGGAGTAGGCACTGACTCAAAGACGGAGACGGTTTTATTCAACTCATCAGTCTTTTCCCTTCCCAGACGCTTTTACAAGCCCTACTAGGGAGGATTAGTATCAGTTGGTATCGTAATAAATTCCTTTATATGTCGATCTAGGAGGCAAGCTAGCTTCCGTTAGGCCATCCAATGAGAAAGCCTCTTAGATTCCTTCCCTGCGGCGGTTGAGTGTTCAGTTCCTTCTCCAAGCCATCTAGTTTCAGTCCTTACTCAAACAGTTTAAGCAAGGGCTTGATAGACGCTTTGGATAGAGCAACTGAGAGAGCTTAGGCAAGTAGTCCTTCTCCTAGCATTTTTGCTTACCCCAGCCTAGTTCTTGGGATGAAATGACTATTCTGCCAAGGTATGTAGTAGTCGAGTGCTTCCTTATGTCATTCAGCCTTCCTTTTGGATTCTGCTTTTGAGCGAGTTGCAGACCCAGGGTAAGCCTCTGGATTAGAAACAAGGGAAATCTAGTGATCAAGCCAGCCTGTTTACTTAGATGTAGTTTCGGGTTTTAGTGGAAGTCTATCCCAGAAATCAATACTCCAGCAATCTACCTTTCCACTTCAGAAGGCTGGTCCTTTAATTAAGCAGAAGTGATCAACGAAGAGCGTATGGCGAATCTCTTGGGGAGGCCTTATCTCGGGGGGTTCTTAGCTTGGCTTGCTGGTACTCAGACCCTAGTCTAACGGCTAAGTTCCTGGCTGGCACTCGCAATTCAACCTTATCACCTCGTTCGCCCTTTCAAGCCTTCCCTTGACTTGACTAAAAGGCAGCAAGAGCAGACGCTCAGGCAACAAAACCAAGGGTGGTTGGGCATGAAGGGGTAGAAGTAGGAAATTCCAATCCAAAGGCTCGCTCGCTAGGGTAATTGGCTTGGCCCCTATGCCTTTGATGTCGACGATGCTTTTGCCGAACACTGACTCCCTCCGCATTATGCGTACCCGGCCCTAGGAGAAATCTTTGTACGCCGGAGGCCTACGCCTTTGTTTCCGAAGGGCTATCTCACAAGTTGAGGGGGTTCAAATGGCATGCATGGGTCAATCCATTAGTTATCCGGGTGCAAAAGATTCTATTCTTTTACTTATCCGGTTCTGAAACCAATACTTTCGGAAATCCAACAGAGAAAAAAGGAAAGAAAGAGTTGCTGCTCGCATCGTTCTTCAATTGATCGATGGCATTTCCCAGGGGAGAGGATGGAGTGCTATATGCAAAAGGACAGGTGCCCCTATTTCCCCAGTTATGGAGTGCCGGACTGGTGCGCAGATATTGGTTAGTGAATCTTATCTTTCCGCCTTGAAGACAAGCAACCTGAGGAAAGTGGATTGCTAATCTGAAGCATGCAAGGAACCCTCTCGAAGTGAGCAGAATAAAGAAGGGCTATTGTGATCTATTGCAGAATCAGCAAACTCTACTCGCTTTCAAGCAGCAGCTTCCGCAGAACCCGAGTCTAGCGGTTCAACCGAAACCTGCCAGTCCTTATCCGTGTTCAAAGGTCCTGTGCTAACTCTTTAGTAGTGGAGATGCAGTTTCCAAGCGATGAACACTAACTTCAACAGGCAAGCAAACAAATCTCAGTCTTGAAAATCCTCAAAATATCGATTATCAGGCGAAGTTCAGTACATAAAAATATCTTTTTCGACCTGCAAAAGCCAAAGCTATTATCGGCATTCCTACTTTGAGAAAACGACTATCCTTTCTTTGAGCGACTGCCTCTGGAAGTGGATCCCTACAAGCGAGCTACGGAAACGAGTGGAGGTTAGCTTCCTATGAACACTTCCTGATATGAAACTACGGGAAAAGACTTCTCCTTCGGACCGGTTGTTATGATCGCTGCCTTCGCTTTCGCTTTTTCTCCAAACTTGCCTTGATCCGTTCTGTAGAAATGGAATCCCTGGTGGAAGGCAATCGCTTATTTTTCTCCTTTGCTGTAGAAATGGCTTACCGGGGTGGGGGAGGGAAGGTTGTGTCGCGCAGCTTGCCTTGTTGACTCTGCTGATATGGATTAGAAAAGCTCAGACAGAAGTACTGATCCCGGGAAATTCCTTCCAGCGAAACTGTATTTGTAATTGAGTAATGGCAGCCTTTAGCTTTAGGTACGATAGCAGGTACTGTTCTAGTGGGCCAGCCAAGCCCAAGGAAGACTGACTTAGTATGGAATGAAGGTATTCGAGGGGAGGAAAGCTTTACAGTGGGCATTTCGAGGAACTCTTCTCTTCGATTTCAAACTGTAACTAAGCTCAGCTCGATGGGAAAGAGCCAAGGGAGAGTTGATCCCCTTTTTCCCTTATTCGCTGGTCTCACTCTACAAATTAGGTGGGAAATGCCCGAACGGATAAGACCAAGTCCTATGTTTTAAGTATGTGGCTATTAATCGAATATGTGGGATGCTAACTATGAACCCTTGGCGGCCGGCTAGGGAAGTCGATCAAGTTCTGTCACCCCTGTCTTTTTGGCCTACTTGCCTTTTTCCTTACAGCCTATATAAGGGCATTCTCGCAGCTACTTCTTGCAAACATCCTTTTTGTCCTAACTGCGCATTTGAAGCTTCTTCTATCAAAGAGCTTGGGCATCTTTCGATGAGTAGGTCCGGAAAGAGACTGAAGGCATCCCTATGTGGTTAACATTTCCCTGAGGTGCCTAGCCTTTATGGGCAACAAGTAATCCATCCCGCCATTCCTTATTGCGCACTTCGGTGTTCATAAGAATCGGAGCAATCTCTAGTCTCGGCATCAATCCCAGTCCCTTAGTGAAAGCCTTCAAGCTCAATCCCAAAAGCTCTAGTCCCAGAAAAAGACTTCAAAGAAGTAGCTCGTGGAATTGAGTTCCGCTAACCGCTTCTTGCTAACAAAGCTGTCCAAATGTGTTTGCGTCCTCTCTTCTACGATTATCCCTGCTCTTCCTCAGATGTGGATATCTTTACCTGGTCGAAAGTAGAAATGTGTGATTGGCTTCGTCCCTTCAATAAATAGCAGTAGATTCTCAAAGACCGTATTCAATAGTTGCCAAAGAGGCCTCCTCACAGCGCATTCTCTGCCATTGATTCTAGCACACCGGATGAATGTGCGGCTTCTTCTATACCAGTTGATTCAATAGCAGCTGGGTTGTGAACAAGAGCTGAAAGACGTTCAAGCTCAAAGCTACTGTCATACTTTATTCTATTTCTTTTGACTCTCGAGTTACCTTTCGAGCAGACTAAGAAGACAGCTACTTCTTCTGCTTCTTCGGTTGTTGCCGCCTAATTAGCTACGATCAATGAACGTAATAAAGCTGTGCCACGAACAGCGCTTCGCTCCTTATATGGGCTACACCGTGCTGAATGAAAAAGTTTCCTACCTATGGCTAGAAAGAAGTTCCTAATCTCTGCCATTGCAAAACCCCGACATATTGGTCTCCATCCTAATCCGTCCCGCCTCCCGGCAAGGACAAGAAGTGAACGCCAAAAGGTCAGATAGTCTAAAAGGGAGGACTGCTCAGCTACTTAATATGGGCCCCGATGACACAAACAACGTCATCACCAAAGATCACATAAGCCCGTTCTGCTGTCAGGCTTAGAAAGTGCAGACTGAGATGCAAGGAGAAGAGGTCAAGAGAGGCGTGGTAGCAGTCCTATCTAATGAAACCTAGTCTGCTGCTCGCTTGTCATGAGCGGCGGTGGGCGCACTGTAGACAGCTTATGACCCACAGGGTCGAATTCGCCAAAGCGGAGGCCAATAATGGGCCAAACAGCGTCATCATCAGATGAGAAATCACGATTAGGGGCCGCTGATCAAAGGCAGGCATGGGATCAAGACAAAACCAATTTGTTCAGGCCCACCACCAAATGGTTGAAGGGGTTACCCCGTTCGGAGAGACAGAGATATACAAGAATCAGAGGAAGCGAGCCTTAAGCAGTGATTGATAGGCTCCCATCCCTTTCTGCTAGCCCGCGTGGAAAGCGAAGCTAACCTGACGGACTGCCCCTTCGACAGAGTGGTAGGACCTTCCTTTTTAGAGTGTAGTGCCTTCGCTCAGTCTTTCAAGTGGGGTTGGGTTGATGGCAATGATAGGATTCGAAGTTCATGAACTTTCTTCACCACGGAGGAACACTGGCGGGTACGAGTCATCTTCTTCCCACCGGTCGGATTCAACCAATTCTTCGGATTCAGTGCTGTGGAGGAACTGCTGCCTGCGATCGATCCGTTCCTGAGATCTGGTATATACCTTGTATTATTCTAGAGATGTGGACTAAATCAATAGAGAGATGCCCGGGCTTTCAGGCGATGGGCCCACTTAGAATCATGCTTCGAAAGCCTTCTCAAGATCAGCTCTCTTGGATGCCGTCTCAGCAGCGTTAGCCTCGGTATTCAGACTCATCCGTTCAGCTCTAGCGACGTGAAGATCATCAATCGCCGTCTGACGAGAAGCCTTGCTCGCTTCTAGTGAAGCCCTGGCCTCGGAAACTTTCTGGCTAGCCTCCGCTAAAAAAAAACCTGAATTCGCTGGAATAGTCGTTGTTCGGCCTTCGCCACCTCCTCCTCCTGGGACTGGATCAAGAAAGTCGATCTTTCGAGGCCTCCAAGTCCGCAATACGAGTAGACAGACTTTGAGATCATGCCTTTAAATCATATAAAGTGTGATATGTCTCCAATGTCTTCATCGGCAGAGAGTAGGCATAGCGGAGCTAGCCGTTGAGGAACTCAATCGCTAGCAGCTGGCAAGAAGAAAACACTTGCAGCAACTCCTTCAGAGCGAAGCTGCCATGCACAATCACTTAAGCCGTTACGCTGGGCTTCCCTAAAGAGAGCCCCTCCTCGCTCCACTCTCTCTAAGAACGAAGGGAGTTAAGCTACTTTAAGGCGTAAGTCGAAAGAAAGCAACAAAGGAGGAAAGCAATCGCTAGCTAGCAAGGAGCTCGACTTACAGCAACTCCTCTTGCGCCCAAAGAGCGACAACCTCCTACACATAAGGCAAGAGATGTTAATAAACTAGGAATCCGAAGAGAAAGATTTGCAAACAAAAGATAGGAAAGTTGCTATCAAGGCTAACAGCTAACAGCAAATGACACTATTGCCGTTCCACCCTTAGCTAGGGCACCTTCCTCAAGTTCTTGGCCCAATGTCGAAATGGTAATAACATAGTGAAGCGTGGCTTGCAATTATTGCACTTTCACTCCGATCCTAACTAGCTGAGATAGACCCTGAATAAGCTGAAGAATAAGCTAGAAAAAAGGGGTTTACGTTGGAGGAGCCCGTCGCCCCTTGCCACTCGGCGGCCTTTCTGTCCCATCTCATCTGCTTTTTCCCATATCTTCTGTCAATAGAATCCGTTTTTCAATCTTTATCCCTACCGCAACTTTGTCCTGGCGTATTCTTGGTCCCTGCAGATCTTCTCACGTGACGGTCAGAAGGCTTTTCTTTTCTTTTTGGCAAAGGAAACTGATAGTCGCATTCCGTTCCTTGCAACATGATTATAAAAATCGCATTAGCTTTCCCCCGTGTCGCTGACGTCAGCCCCTACTTCATTCAATTAAAGCTCGCTCGGTGTCCGGAATCGGGACCCGGGTGGACCATGGTAACTCGGCGAGTCACTTACTCATGAGATCCTGCCTTGCCTCCCATACTCACCTCAACCTGCTTTCTCTTTTTTTTGTTTTAGACTTTGATCTAGGGGCCCAACTCCCTGCTCGAAGAGATGGTCATCTGTGCTTCAGGTGTCATCACCCTGCAAAGAGGTGAAACCAACCAAGATGTATGTCGTCCGACCCAACCTCAGACTCTTTCTTCCCGACCTATTTGACTCAAAGGCCGCAGTTATTTAGGTGGTATCCCGAGATTGAAGAGATCGAATTCCTCCTGGGAACACACGAAACAAAGATATGAACTAGGTAAATAGAAATTGAAAAGAGATGTTTCCAATTCATCAAAATCAGAAGCTTTTTCTATATCCATATGATCTACTAAAGTAGATCGGTATTGCCCATATAATGAAAGCAGATCTTGGTCCATGGAGTCCCAAGAAGGTAAGAACTCCAACCTGTCCGATGCTTCTTCGGCCAAATACGATATACAAGTGGGACCTGCACTATGAGCAAGCTGTGCGAAAAACCGCTTCTTTTTTCCGGTTCCGCAACAACTTGGGCGAAATGGGGTTCTACCGGGAAACCATGGATTTTTTAGTTTTCGCCATTGGTTACTGGTCGAGCCACTGGAATGGAATGAGATAAGAATCTCTGGAGATCTTTCCTCTCCACTTACTCGATACAGGCTTTCCCTCTGTAGAAGATTTCTTCCGAATGGCATAATTGTCCGATTTATTCCTCGATCTTCGTTGAAGACTGACTCCTCCTACTCCTCCTTCTCTTATCCTCTATCTAGCTCGTCGTTGGTCCTTATGACTACACTTATCGATGACTGCCTGCTAATGGCTCAATCATCTACTTTATTTATTTTATGTAATTTTTTAAATTTATTTCAAATCCACCCATGATGCATCGAACCATTCCTTCGCGTGCCGTAGCTTAGGATTCGTGCTATTGCTATTGTTTAAGGGCA